CACTAGTATTACTATACTATAACTTATTAGAATGATAACTTATGCTAATTCATTCATTTTTAGAATTATACGCTTTCTTACTTTTTGATATTACAAATATCAATAGTATCTCTATTCTCTCTTAAAATATGAATACTCCCACGAGAGTTTTAGGATAAAAGCCCCTTATCGGATTTGAACCGATGACTTACGCCTTACCATGGCGTTACTCTACCACTGAGTTAAAAGGGCCTGTTTCATTTTATTCCTTAAAAAACCACTATGAGTTTAGTGAATATAAATATATTGAATTATAACATATTTATAGATATATATTTTATTTGCATAATGGCTTATTCCCCAACGAAAAATTTGATTTACAGCAATTTTATTTACCTAGTGCATATAGGGTAACCTAGGAAATATAGGGCAAATAAAAAAGGTTTTTGACATTGGATTGATACATGTACCTACTAATTCAACATAGATTCAAGATATTTTATTGAGTCGTTGATGAAGAGATTCGATGAACAAAATTCTTAGAAAAAAGTCCAAATCATAAATATAGATTCTAAATCGAAATATAGTACATAATAAAAAATAGATTTATATAGAATAGCGATTCTAATGAATGATTCAGAAATAGACAAAAAATTCTATGGAATCATGAAAGACGAAAAAATACTTCGGATCTAGGCAGACCATATCATTCTATTGTATATTGACAATTTCAAAAAAACTGCTCATACTATGAGCATAGTGTGCTGGTGGTCGGGCAAATATGCCCCCATCGTCTAGTGGTTCAGGACATCTCTCTTTCAAGGAGGCAGCGGGGATTCGACTTCCCCTGGGGGTAAGGTATTACGAAAGGAAAAATTGATCAGGGATTCTCAGTAAGCCCAGAATTGATTCTTCCTGGGTCGATGCCCGAGCGGTTAATGGGGACGGACTGTAAATTCGTTGGCAATATGTCTACGCTGGTTCAAATCCAGCTCGGCCCAAGAATTCGCTAATCCACACACATGAAATGATATAACCCCTTTGTTCTCCAGAAATGCCCGATACGAAAGAAAAAAAGGAAATACGAAAGAAAAAAAGGAAAATTGTTGTCCCACCCGCTATTTTTTGTTTGGCTCTTTTCTTTTCCTTTTTTCAAAAAAATTATGATCTTGCTGATGATCTAGATTCATATCATGATCTGTAAGTATAAAGTCTAAGAAAAAAAAATAGTTTTTTCTTTCCATTACTTTATTATTTTTTTTCATTGAAAGAACGATTATCAATCGATTTGGAAATAAGTAAAGGATTACGAGTAATCCTTGTTGTTCGCACTAAAAAGCATTGATATATATATCACTCACGTCTCTGTTACAAGACGACGATTCTAATATAAATAGAAAGTCTTTGAATGAAATCATAAGACTATGTATACCGTATACTTTATTTCCCTGGGATTGTAGTTCAATTGGTCAGAGCACCGCCCTGTCAAGGCGGAAGCTGCGGGTTCGAGCCCCGTCAGTCCCGACGGATCAAAATGTAATACAAAAAAAAATACATAAATTTCTCTCTCCTTTTTCTGTAAAATGTAAAAAGAGGATAAATAGCATAATGTCATTCCCAAGGAATCCTTCTTAATTTTTCTATTTTTTATTTGTTATTTTTCATTTCCCATCATTTCATTTCCCATCAAACAAATATGGGAATTTCCATTTCGTTACCTAGTACCGATTTGTGGGAGAGAAAGATATGTGGATTAGTACAATTATTCGTAGCATCATATGGAGTATTTCAAAATAATACCATACTGGGGATCTGGCATTTTCGATTACTCCGACGTCTTGTAATGTAAAATAGAGTACCATATGTTCGTCGGGAACACATACATAAATGGAATTTGTACGATACAAAATGAATTTAACATAGTGACTTTGATAGAATACTTTATTAGAAAGTATCTTCTTTTTTGACTACGATTTTGTGTAACCTCAATTACTAATTTGAATTTGAAACAATCTATCTCATTCAAACCTCCCACTGAATTTTTTTGATATATTATACGCGTTCCTTTCCTAATCCAAGGAAGGAGGAGTCTTAATAAAGATCAAATAAAAAGAAGGATCCCACTTCTTTTAGTTTTGGCGAGGGACTGAATAATCTTTTAAGGGTTTTTGTCAAAGAAAAAAACTCTAAATATAGTGAATTTGAGAGATTTTTTATACTGGGACTCATTTTTATCACACCTTTTTTGGTTTCCAAGAAGATTAGCTTCTTAAAGGAGTTAAGTTATAACCCCTCGTTATTTTTTCTTTTTTTTTTTTTTTGCTTTTATCCTTTGTTTGGGTTTGTTTGTAACCAATGTAAGCGTAAAGGCGTTTAGATGAGACTTCATCAGATGAGAAAGCAGTCGTTTAGATAAAAGAAAGAATGGAAAAAGTGATAAATAAAAAAGAAAAAGAAAGTCAAGAAATTTTTGATTCGGTATGGATAAAGGATCTTCCTATGTTATACTATTTAATTCTCGACGATGAATCGATTTGATAGTTCAGATATTGTTATTCATGATATTTAATTTACAGGCGAAAGAGTTATCATCTCTATGGGATTAAATCCCGAGTTATTGCGAAGTAAAGAAAAATCAAATAAATAGTGAGATTATGGAAGTCAATATTCTCGCATTTATTGCTACTGCACTGTTCATTCTAGTTCCTACTGCCTTTTTGCTTATAATATACGTAAAAACGATCAGTCAAAGTCAGGGCGATAAAGTTGAATGAAACTTGACTTCTTAAGTCTTGTCAATGATTGAAGAAACAAACTGAAAAGGATTCCAATTTCGTGTCTTAAATGAAATGAGCGGACTAGAATCAACAGTATTCTATGAGATCCGATAGTATGAGTATGGTAGAAAGAAATAGGAATCTTTCTACCATACTCTCTATTATTGTTATTGTTATGTAGTGTATTTGTACTGGATAATGATGTAGGCGGCTTAATCTTAATATAGATCAATCTACAATCTAAATATGTATTTTCCTACATGTATATATGAATTATCGAGATGTATTCACTTAATTGAATATTTAATAACCGAACCGCTTTCTTTTCTCTTTAAACAGTTTTAAACAGTAAAGGGGGAAACAGAACAAATAAAAAGGCAAATAGAAAGGTTAAAAAGGTTTACACTCTTCCGCATTGTCTAGATCTGTAACACTGTTAAGAGCGGGGTTTATCAAAATAGCAATTTTAGGAAGAATTTGGTTAGAAACGGATTTCAAATCATTTGTATTCGTTCCTTATTTGTTTGATTGAAATGATATTATTCGTATTTTTTTTATTATTCATATATAGAATAGAAGTCATATATATATATGAATATATATATGAAATAATATAGAAAGTTCTTATTCATATATAGGATTATAGTTATTCAATATATATTTGATTATTAATAGACTACATTACTCTACTAGAATTAAATAGAATATGGAAATGCAGATAATTTTATCTAAAATGAAATAAAATTTAAATAATAATTAATAAGAAGAGTTAAATCTTTGCCAAACAATTTATAAAACAATTGATGCAGTTTGATTCCTCAGTTCAATTCGTAGTACCTCGACTCTAGAGTCCACTTCTTCCCCATACTACGAGTGAAAGGGAAAATGTAAAGACTACCATTAAAGCAGCCCAAGCGAGACTTACTATATCCATGTGAATTCTATCCCCTATCTCTATGAATATGAAGGAATTATTCCATTATTATTCACTAATAATAGTCGAATTATTGGCACAGAGTCAAAAAAGGATTTTGCTCCCTACCATTGATGAAACGATCTAATCAATCCAATTCAATTCTAATTAGTATATGATTTGTAGTAGAATCGGTAAAGATTAAGTACAAGCAAAATAAGCAGCGACGCTCTTGGAAGTAGCAAGAAAATTTTTCTAACATGTAGGAACAATAACATGTTTTGTTGTGCTTCATTAACTCAAACGTCTAAAAAAGATAGAATCAAGATGGGTCGCTATTTATTACATACCCCTATTTTTTTCCATTTTATCGAATCTGTACCTTACCTTCTCCCCATTCTCTATGTAAAACAATCGTAAGACAGTCTAGTCAAGAATGGAATAATAATTCCCTAAAAGAACTTCGTTTTTTTTTTTATTTTATATAAAAAATAGAAAAGTAAAAAAGGCCAATTAATCCATTCAATCAATCTAATTAGTATTGAATGCCCCAGTACTCAGATATTTTTATGAGTCTGTAGACAAAGTACCTTACGCCATTTCTGCAATTACTAATTAACTTCCTCTTGAGTATTCACTCTACTTTAAGATCCAATCAGTAGACATTACATTAGTAGTGTAAGGGCTATCAGATTAAGATTTATCAATTCCCCACTACTAGAAACTTGCCTTGAATCCGAGACGAAAGGATTTACAGCACTTTAGAGGACAGAACTTTCAGATGTTTAGAATCAAGCAAGTATCAAGAATCCCTTTCTTACTTTGGGATTGCGTTGAGAACAAATTTGGCAAGTTAAATCAGCAAAACAATAGGGGTATTTCGAAGCTTTTGTTGATCAGGCGACACCCGGATTTGAACTGGGGAAAAAGGATTTGCAGTCCCCCGCCTTACCGCTCGGCCATGCCGCCAAGACGATACAAAATAGCTGAAAATACCCCCCTTTTTAGATTGAGTTGAGAAATCAAATGTGGCTTTTCAGTCACAAAAGCAAAAATTCAGGACAAATCGGGACCATTAACTATGTGACTGTGAATTCATGAACGATTCTCGGATTTGAATCTAAAATTGTCTTTCCCTAATGATCTTTCCCTAATGATATAAAAAATCCAAATTAATACATAACTAATCAAGATTAAAAAAAAAGTCTTCTCAGTTATATTAATATTATAATAGCAATTATGCATATATGTAAACCCCAGAACCTAAATTGTTTTACAGATATCTAATCAAATACCTTAACTGTTCTGTATATGATTTTTATCTATAGAAAATAGTAACTTTGATAGAACACGACATAGGCTGTCCCGAATAGAAATTCAATAAAGGAGGAGATATGTATAGATAGCTAGAGTCATATATGAACATGTTTAATAAATACAAGTCTTTTTACGCACTTAAATCATATTATATGAATTAGACTAAAAAATTAGGTAAAAGCGTCTCCTTTATATTATATGATTATATGCGAATCTTTTTTTTAACTGAATCGATGAAAAATTAAATATTAAGCAACTTTTTAGTTTTTCTGATTATTATGTCTTTCTCTCATCAAACAGACCAAATCCGGAATACGTTTATTTTGCTGGTATCTAATCGGATTGTAATATCATAATAGTGGTAAAAATGAAATAACTTTTGATATTTTATACAAAGCTAAAACTCTATAAAATAAGTCTAAGTTAAATCAAATCTTTCATTTTCTTTCCATTTGTATCTGTTTTCAAATTCCAATTTGCTCTTTATTCCTCTGTTCATACTAGGATAAAATTTCATGCGATTTAGTAAACAGAATATTCAATTCCATCGTTGCTAGATCGATCCATATTTTTGGATAAAGAATGATTCAATAATGGGATTTTTTCGATAAATGATAAATTCAAAATGCTGGGGGATGGAAATGAGGGAACGTCTACAATACCTGGGTTTAATCAGATACAATTTGAAGGGTTTTGTAGGTTTATTGATCATGGCTTAACCGAAGAACTTTCTAAGTTTCCAAAAATTGAAGATACAGAGCAAGAAATTGAATTCCAATTATTTGCGGAAACATATCAATTAGTGGAACCATTGATAAAAGAAAGAGATGCTGTATATGAAGCAATCACATATTCTTCTGAATTATATGTATCCGCGAGATTAATTTGGAAAACCAGTAGGGATATGCAAAAACAAACCCTTTTTATTGGAAACATTCCTCTAATGAATTCCCTGGGAACCTCTATAGTAAATGGAATATACAGAACTGCGATCAATCAAATCTTGCAAAGCCCCGGTATCTATTATCGGTCCGAAGCGGACCATAACGGAATTTCGGTCTATACCGGCACCATAATATCAGATTGGGGAGGAAGATTCGAATTAGAGATTGATAGAAAAGCAAGGATATGGGCTCGTGTAAGTAGGAAACAGAAAATCTCTATTCTAGTTCTATCATCAGCTATGGGTTTGAATCTAAGGGAAATTTTAGAAAATGTTTGCTACCCTGAGATTTTCTTGTCTTTCCTAAATGAGAAGGAGAAAAAAAAAATAGGGTCAAAGGAAACTGCTATTTTGGAGTTTTATCAACAATTTACGTGTGTAGGCGGAGATCCAGTATTTTCTGAATCTCTATGTAAGGAATTACAAAAAAAATTCTTTCAACAAAGATGTGAATTAGGAAAGATTGGCCGACGAAATATGAACCAGAGATTGAATCTTGATCTACCTCCGACTAATACATTTTTGTTACCGAGAGATATATTGGCGGCTGCGGATTATTTGATTGGAATGAAATTTGGAATGGGCACGCTTGATGATATGAATCATTTAAAAAATAAGCGTATTCGTTCGGTTGCGGATCTCTTACAAGATCAATTTGGGTTGGCTTTGGTTCGTTTAGAAAATATGGTTCGAGGCACTATATGTGGAGCAATTAGACATAAATTGATACCGACTCCTCAGAGTTTGGTACCTTCAACTCCATTAACAACTACTTATGAATCTTTTTTCGGGTTACACCCATTATCTCAAGTTTTAGATCGAACTAATCCATTGACACAAACAGTTCATGGGAGAAGGTTGAGTTATTTGGGACCTGGAGGATTGACAGGGCGAACTGCGAATTTTCGGATACGAGATATCCATCCTAGTCACTATGGACGCATTTGTCCAATTGACACGTCTGAAGGAATCAACGTTGGGCTTATTGGATCCTTAGCAATTCATGCGAAAATTGGTCATCGGGGCTCTCTAGAAAGCCCGTTTTATGAAATCTTTGAAGAATCAAAATCAAAAAAAAACCGGATGTTTTATTTATCACCAAATAGAGATGAATACTATATGATAGCAGCAGGAAATTCTTTGGCACTGAGTCGAGGTATTCAGGAAGAACAGGTTGTTCCAGCTCGATACCGTCAAGAATTCCTGACTATTGCATGGGAACAGGTTCATCTTCGCAGTATTTTTCCCTTCCAATATTTTTCTATTGGAGCTTCCCTTATTCCTTTTATCGAGCATAATGACGCGAATCGAGCTTTAATGAGTTCTAATATGCAACGTCAAGCAGTTCCGCTTTCTCAGTCCGAGAAATGCATTGTTGGGACTGGAGCGGAACGACAGGTGGCTCTAGATTCAGGAGTTTCTGTTATAGCCGAACACGAGGGAAGGATCATTTATGCTGATACTGACAAAATTTTTTTATTAGGCAATGGGGATATTTTCAATATTCCATTAGTTGTGTATCAACATTCTAACAAAAATACTTGTATGCATCAAAAAGGTCGGGTTCAGCG